AGGAAAGTAGGTGTGGATATAAGTGGTGTCTTTGGGGTTGGGGGAATTTGTGGGGCAAATGAATATTAGTTGAGGGGTTGGTAGTTGGAGTATGCATACCTAAAAGATGGGAATACAGGCTTTGGCCGGAGGCATAAGGACTTTGTTTTTGGGGTTTGGCAAAGGGGGGGGGGTTTGGTTAAGGTTTTTGGATTTTTTGTAGTGTTGTGGGTTGGTCGTTGTATGTCCTACAAGCATGAATTAAATAACACGCTATCAACAATTATGCGGAGCTAGAACATTGAACGTAGGTGCGATCAATAATGGTATGGACTAGGAATCAAAGACAGGCGCATTCAGGACGGGATGTGGTGGGAGTCAGCATGTTGCGATGGTGTTGCGTGCAGACCAGAGATAAAAGATACCAAATGCATGGAGAGCTTTGGTGAGTGATTAATAGGGTGATAGACCTGTGATCCATCGAGATGTCTTATTTAAGAGGAACGTGTGGGCGATTTTGGTTGTTATGGCCCTGAGGTAAGAACCAGATGTCGGATACAATTCATTTTTAGCTACCCCCACAGGTTATGGGCCCGGAGCGAGGAGAGTAGCACTCTTGTGCGGGATATTGATTTCACGGAGGATGGTGGGCAAGGGATTCCTAAGTGAGGGGGGTCATCCGTGGTGAGGAGGAAGATTTGTAGTGAGTATGTGCTATGTACGATAAATGAGATAATGTATTATGTACGGTTGGTGGTCTCACTGTTCGTGTTGGTGTTTGGGGTCGGGTGCATGGTGTGGGTTCGGGTGGATTGTGATGTTCTGTGGTTGGGTTGTATGTGGGATTCTCTTTTGGCAAGTATGTTTTTCTGGGGGCTGTGGGTGGAGGGGCAATGATATGTATTATGTACAATCAAGCATTTGTGGTACTATATATTATTCATGTTGGCTAGCAGTAATGCACGAATTACATAGCATATCTATGCAGGAGTGTTTAGTTACACTGTGGAGTTTGTGCAACATAAGATACAGAAAGTAGTTTAAGCTAGAATGCCAGTTTTGGGTGTTGGCGGTGAAGTCAAGTGCTTTCTTTCTGAGTTGTCCTAGGGGCTATAAGTCTCATCTCTAGTTTACAAGACTAGTGTATTGGTTTATACTACAAGGGCAAGTTCATTTGAGTAGGTTGTTTTCGATCAAGGAGATTAGTGGTATTAGGATTAGAATTGTGGTGAAGTATGTTATGGATGCTAGTTGACCAATAAAAATGAAGGGCTGGCTCACTGGTTGACTTCCGATTCAGGTGAGGGTTAGTAGGGTTGTAATTAGGAGTCAGAATAGGAATTGGCTAAGTGGGCGGAATATTATGCTTTGCTGTTTGGAATTATGAAGTGTGGGGATGATAGACAAGATGAGGATTGATAGGAAGAGTGCTAGTACGCCTCCTAGTTTATTGGGAACGGATCGTAGGATTGCGTATGCAAATAGGAAGTACCACTCTGGTTTGATGTGTGGAGGGGTGTTTAGCGGATCGGCTGGGGTGTAGTTGTCCGGGTCGTTTAGGAGGTCGGGTGAAAGTAGTGTTAGTGTTGTTAGGGTGAAGAGGAGGAGGATTAGGCCTAGGATGTCCTTAATTGTGTAGTAGGGGTGGAAGGCGATTTTGTCTGAGTTTGATGAGATTCCGCAGGGGTTGTTTGATCCTGTTTCGTGTAGAAACAGCAGATGGACTGTTGTAAGGGCGGTAATAATGAAAGGTAGAATAAAGTGTAGGGTGAAGAATCGTGAAAGGGTGGGGTTACCAATGGAGTATCCGCCTCAGATTCATTGGACGAGGTTGGTCCCGATGTATGGGATTGCTGATAATAGGTTTGTGATTACTGTTGCCCCTCAGAATGATATTTGGCCCCATGGGAGCACGTAGCCTATAAAGGCTGTTGCTATAGTTAGGAATAGGAGCATAATGCCAGTGTTTCAGGTTTTTAGGAGAAGGAATGAGCCATAGTAAAGGCCTCGGCCTACGTGTAGGAAGAGGCAGATGAAAAATATGGAGGCGCCGTTGGCATGGAGGTAGCGAATGATTCAGCCGTGGTTTACGTCTCGGGTGATATGTGCGATTGAAGAGAAGGCAGAAGAGGTGTCTGGCGAGTAATGTATTGCTAAGAATAGGCCTGTAATAATCTGTAGGATTAGGCAGAATGCGAGGAGTGAGCCGAAGTTTCATCATGCGGAAATATTGGAGGGGGTTGGTAGGTCAATGAGGGAGTGGTTAATTATTTTTATGATTGGGTTGGATTTACGTATTGGGGTCATTAGTGCTTTTGTAGTTGAAGTACAACGGTGGTTTTTCATATCATTGGTTATGGCTGTAGTCCATACAGAAGTAATGACATATATTTTATTTGCGTTGAGTGTATTGTTGGTTATGGGGTTTGTTGGGTTTTCTTCTAAGCCTTCTCCTATTTATGGGGGGCTAGCATTGATTGTTAGTGGTGTGGTTGGTTGTATGGTAATTTTAGGTTTTGGAGGGACTTATATAGGTTTGATGTTGTTTTTGATTTATCTGGGGGGTATGATAATTGTTTTTGGTTATACTACAGCAATAGCTATTGAGGAATATCCTGAGACATGGGGTTCGGGGTTTGGGGTTTTGGGGGGTCTTTTGGTGGGTTTAATAATAGAAGTAGGGTTGGTTCTATGGGTTTCAAGTTCTGATGGGGTGGTGGTAGTTAGTTTAAATAGCATGGGGAGTTGGGTGATTTTTGAGGGAGAGGGACCAGGGCTAGTTCGGGGGGATTCTATTGGTGCTGGTGCTTTGTACGATTATGGACGTTGGTTGGTGGTGGTTGCTGGTTGGACATTATTTGTGGGTGTATATATTGTGATTGAGATCACTCGGGGTAATAGGTTATATTATTAGAAGTAGGGTTAAGGCAAGGGGGATGAGAAAGGAGAGGGAGTATAGCTTAATCATGCCTTTTTGAGTTGTGATAGTCTTGGAAGTGGTGGTATGTGTATGTGCGACCATCTTGGGTATAGATTTTTCTAATCATATTGAGTCTAGTAGGAGAAGGGCTAGGTTTTGACTTATGAGTAGGTTTTGGTACGGGATTATGCGGTGAATTGTAGTGGGGAAATATCCTAGTATGTTGGAAAATTTAAATATTTGTGATGGGTTGTTTATTTTTAGTTTGTTAGTTATAGGGGCCAGGTCTAGGGTTATTAGGAAGCCTAGAATAGTTGCGTACAGGGCTGAGAGTTTTAAGTAGTGAGGTGTTGTTGGTGGGGGGAGCGAGGTGGGGGGGATGTTGTAGGTAATAAGGAATCCAGCAATAATACTGCCCATTGTGAGGCGTTTAATTGGGTTTAGTAGGGTGGGGTTATTTTCGTTAATGTTTATTAGGGTTGGAAAGCGGGGTGACCCTGTTATGGTGAGGAGAATAACTCGAGTACTATAGGCGCTTGTTAGAGAGGTGGCGATGAGAGTGATAGATAGGGCTCAGGCGTTGGTATATGACGTGTTTGCGGTTTCGATGATGAGATCTTTGGAGTAGAAGCCTGTGAGGAATGGCATTCCTGTGAGTGCTAGGTTGCCGATAAGCAGGGAGGTTGAGGTGAGGGGCATTGTTTTAAATAGGCCTCCTATTTTTCGGATGTCCTGTTCGTTGTTTAGGTTATGAATAATGGATCCGGAGCATATAAAAAGTATAGCCTTAAAAAAGGCGTGGGTGCAGATATGTAGGAATGCTAAATATGGTTGATTGATGCCGATGGTGACTATTATTAGGCCTAGTTGGCTTGAGGTGGAGAAGGCTACGATTTTTTTGATGTCGTTTTGTGTGAGGGCGCAGATGGCTATAAATGTGGTAGTGATAGCCCCCAGACATAGTGTGAGGCTTTGAAGTAGTGTGTTGTTTTCTATTAGAGGGTGGAAGCGAATAAGTAAGTACACTCCGGCAACAACTATGGTGCTAGAGTGGAGTAGGGCTGAGACTGGAGTTGGGCCTTCTATGGCGGAGGGTAGTCAGGGATGAAGGCCAAGTTGGGCTGATTTTCCTATTGCTGCTAGGAGGAGGCCTATTAGTGGGAGGGGGTTTGAGTTGGAATTTAGAGTTAATATTTGTTGTATGTCCCATGAGTTGTAGTGTAGGAGGAAATATGCTATAGCTAGGATGAAACCAATATCGCCAATGCGATTGTATAGGACTGCTTGGATCGCTGCTGTGTTAGCGTCCGTTCGAGAGTGCCATCAGCTGATTAGTAAGAAGGATATGATTCCTACGCCCTCTCAGCCGATGAAGAGTTGAAAAAGATTGTTAGCGGTGGTTAAGATTAGTATTGTGACGAGGAAAATGAGGAGATATTTGAAGAATTGGTCGATGTTTGGGTCTGAGCTTATGTATCATAGTGAGAATTCTATAATAGACCAGGTGATGAATAGTGCGATTGGGGTGAATATTACGGAGAAGTAGTCTAGTTTAAAGCTTAGTGTTAGATCTAGTGTTTGAGTTATCATTCAGTGTCAGCTTCAAATGGTTGTTTCTTGGTTTAGGGAGATGTACAGGGTTGTTGGAAGAAGGCTGGTAATGAAGGCATATATTATAGTTGTTTTTACATGGTCTGGGTATGATTGTTTTTTATTGGGATTAATAAAGGTGGCAATGATTGGAAGGGTTAGGGAGGCGAGGGTTGTTATTATAATGGAAGTGTGCATGGTTATTACTTTTATTTGGAGTTGCACCAATACTTTTTGGTCCCTAAAACCAATGGATAGCTGTTATCCTTTAAAAGTTGAGAAAGCCATAGTGTTAAGTATGGGGGCGTGGGTTAGCAATCCTTGCGAGTTTTCTCGGTAAATAAGAAGTAATGAGCTTCTATGGTCAGATTCACAGTCTAGTGTTTTAGTTAAACTATATTTACAGGAGGTAAATCCTAGAATGATGTTGGGATTAAGGGATAGGAGGATGATTGGGGTAAGGTGTATGAATATTAGTGTATTTTCTCGTGTAAAAGGGGGTTTTATGTTGATTATGTGGTGTGTGAGTTTTCCTCGTTGTGTTGTAATGAATATGTGGAGGGAGTAGAGGGCTGTGATTAGTATGTTAAGCCCTGTTAGTATGATAGTGATGTGGGATCAAGAGAATGAGGCTGTAATCACGAAGAGTTCTCCAATTAAATTAATGGTGGGGGGCAAGGCTAGGTTGGTAAGATTTGCTGTGAATCATCAGAAGGTTATTAGTGGAAGTAGTGTTTGAAGTCCTCGGGAGAGCATCATAATGCGGCTATGGGTACGTTCATAGTTTGAATTAGCTAGGCAGAATAGTATAGAAGAAGTAAGTCCGTGGGCAATTATGAGGGTAATCGCGCCAGAAAAGCTTCAGGGGGTTTGAATGAGAGAGGCTATGATTACTAGGGATATATGGCTTACGGAAGAGTATGCGATGAGTGATTTTAGATCTGTTTGTCGTAGGCAGATTGAGCTTGTTATGACTATACCTCATAGGGCTAGCATGAGGAAGGGGTAGGCTATGTGTTCTGTTAGGGGGTTGAGAATAGAGGTGAGTCGTATTATGCCATAGCCGCCTAGTTTTAGGAGTACTGCGGCGAGGACTATTGAACCTGCGATAGGAGCTTCAACATGGGCTTTAGGGAGTCATAGGTGTAGGCCATATAAGGGTATTTTTGTTATAAAAGCCATCGTGCATGCTAGTCAGACGAGGTTGTGTGATCAGGTAGTTGTTAGTTTTTGGTCTGTGAGTGTTAGTAGTATAATATTTAATGAGCCTATGTTATTGTAGGTGTAGGTTAATATGATGAGTAGGGGTAGAGAGCCAGTTAGTGTATAGAATAGAAAGTACGTGCTTGCGTTGAGGCGTTCTGCTTGGTTGCCTCATTTGGCGATGATAATAAGGGTGGGAATAAGGGTGGTTTCGAATAAGATATAGAATAAGATCAATTCTGTGGCCATGAATGTTAGAATTAGGGTGATTTGAAGGAAAATTATTGTGGAGAGGTAGAGTTTTTTTTGTGAGGGGGGTTCATTGTATAGGTGGTACTGGCTAGCTATCATCATGAGAGGTAGAAGTCAAGCGGTTAGTGTCAGAAGGGGTGTTGTTAGTGGGTCGGAGGATAGGTAGGTTGAGTGATTAAGGAGGTTGTTGTTGGTTTGATTAAAAAATAGTAAGGGGATGAGGCTAATGATCAGGCTATGTGCAGTTAAGTTAATTCAGATTATGCTGTTTGTAGAGAATCATGTTATTGGTAGTAGTATGGTTGTTGGAATAATTATTTTTAACATTGAAGCAGGCTTAGGTTGTGAATGTAATCTAGACCGTATGTATTGGAGATTGAGATTAGTAGGGCAAGGCCTACTGCTGTTTCGCAGGCAGCAAATACTAGTAAGGTGATCGGTATGATATTGGTCAGAGAGGAGTGTGTGTTTGAGGCCATGAGGGCGATTATGATGAAGAGTGATATTATTATTCCTTCTAGGCAGAGGAGGGAGGCTATCAGGTGTGAGCGGTAGACTAGTATTCCCAGGAGTGAGATGGTGAATGCTAGTACAATATTCATGAAGATAGGTGACATTTGGTTAGTATGGTGGTCATAATCTAATGAGTCGAAATCATTTGTTTTGTTTAAACTACTTACCAATTCGGCTCAATCTAGTCCTTTTTGGGATCATTCATAGGCTAAACTGAGGGTTAGGATGATGATGAGTGTAATGGATGACTTAGCTATTATTGGGAGATTTGTTGTTTGGAGGGCTCATGGTAGGGACAATAGTAGGGCGATTTCTAAGTCGAATAGTAGAAAGGTAATGGCAACTAGAAAAAATTTTATTGAAAATGGAATGCGAGCGGGGTTTAGTGGGTCAAAGCCGCATTCATAAGGGTTTGTTTTTTCTGCGTAGGAGTTAAGTTGGGGTAATCAGAACATGGTGATTATTAGTAGTGAGGTTAGAAGGGTGTTGATTGTTAGGGCTAGTACTAGGTTGATTACTCCTTTTTGAATACTATCAAAGCTAATTGATTGGAAGTCAATTGTACTGGTTATACTAAAGGAGTAGGATCCTCATCAGTAAATAGAGATGTAGAGGAGTAATCATACAACATCTACGAAGTGTCAATATCAGGTGGCAGCTTCAAAGCCAAAGTGGTGGTTTGGTGTGAAGTGGTATAATAGTTGACGAATGAGGCAGATAAGGAGGAAAGTGGATCCAATGATGACGTGGAGTCCATGGAAGCCCGTAGCAATAAAGAATGTTGAACCGTAAATACCGTCGGAGATGGTGAAGGATGCTTCAAAGTACTCTGAAATTTGCAGTAGGGTGAAATAGATGCCTAGTAGAATTGTGATGAGTAGGGCCTGGGTTGTTTGTTTTCGATTGTTGATTATAAGGCTGTGGTGAGCTCAGGTAATTGTGACCCCTGATGCTAATAATACGGAAGTATTTAGGAGGGGTACTTCTAAGGGGTTTAATGGGGTAATACCTGTTGGTGGTCAGTGGCCCCCTAAATAAGGGGTTGGGGCTAGGCTTGAGTGGTAGAATGCTCAGAAGAATCCAGTAAAGAAGAAGACTTCTGAGATAATGAATAGGACTATACCATATCGAAGGTTTTTTTGAACGGGTGTCGTGTGATGTCCCTGATAGGTGCTTTCTCGTACGATATCGCGTCATCATTGGTGAAGGGTTAGTGTTATGGTTAGTAGGCCAAGTGTCAATAGAGTGGTAGAATAGGAGTGAAATCACACGGCTAAGCCGGATGTTATTAGAAGGGTTGATAGAGCTCCTGCTAGTGGTCAGGGGCTGGGTTTAACTATGTGATAAGCATGGGATTGGTGGGTCATTAGGTGTTGTTGTGTAAATAAAGGCTAACTAGAAGTGTGAAAACATAGGCTTGAATTAAAGCAACTGCGATCTCTAGGATGGTAAGTAGTGTTAGGAGTGTAAAGGTCAGTGAAGCAGCGGGGGGGCTGATAGTCAGTAGTGTTAGTGTAGCGTTTCCAATTAGGTGTATTAGCAGATGACCGGCCGTAATGTTAGCAGTTAAGCGTACGGCCAGGGCTACCGGTTGGATGATCAGACTAATGGTTTCGATTATTACTAGTATGGGGATGAGTAGTGTTGGTGTGCCTTGTGGTAGGAGGTGAGCCAGGGAGCTTTTGGTTTTAAAGCGAAGGCCTGTGATTACTGTGCCGGCTCATAAGGGGATTGCTATAGCGAGGTTTATAGATAGCTGCGTGGTGGGTGTAAATGAGTGGGGTAGGAGGCCCAGAAGGTTAGTTGTGGTGATAAAGGTAATTAGGGATATTAGTATTAGGGATCAGGTTCGCCCTTTAGCGTTGTGGGTTGTTATTATCTGCTTTAGAGTGAGTAGTACTAGGTTACGTTGAATAGTAATTAGTCGGTTGTTAATTAGATGTTTGGATGTTGGGATTAGTAGTATGGGGAATATAATGATGGGGGCTGTAGCAGGTTGGTTTAGGATTATTGGGGCCGCGAATAAGGTAAATAAATTTTCGTTCATTTTAGTTGTCAGTGGTTGTTGGGGGTTTGCTTATGAGAATTTTTTTGTTGGGGGGGTTGGTAGTAATATATGCTTAGCAGTTTTAATTGTGTAATAAGATATAGCGTAGGGAGTGTTGTTGTGATAATGATAAATCATGTGGATGTGTTTAATTGAGGCATTTCGCTGCAGAGGGTGTCCCCCTCAATTTTTAACTTAAAAGGTTAACGCTAGAGCAGCTGTGCAGTGCATTTGTAAAAAAAAGGGGGGGGGTCTATAGGGTAAATACAGGTCCTATTTCAAAGATTTTTAATGGGATCAGTTCTGCGACGATAGGCATGAAGCTGTGATTAGCCCCACAGATTTCTGAGCACTGTCCGTAATAGACGCCTGGTCGTGTGGCGGTAAATGTGGTTTGATTTAAGCGTCCGGGTACTGCATCTGTTTTTAAACCTAGTGTGGGGATAGTTCATGAGTGTAAGACATCTTGAGATGTGATTATTATGCGGACGGGGGCTTCAATTGGGAGAACCACTCGGTTGTCGACTTCTAGAAGTCGAAGGTCCCCTGGGTTTAAGAATAATGGAGGTAGTATGTAAGAATTAAAGATGAGGCCCCCGTAGTCTGTATACTCATAGGTTCAGTATCATTGATGTCCAATTGATTTAATGGTAAAGGAGGGGTTGTTGATTTCGTCTGTTAGGTACAGAATACGTAGAGATGGAAGGGCAATCAGGATTAGAATGACTGCGGGTAAGATGGTTCAAGTGGTTTCTATTTCTTGGGCGTCTGTAATGTTGATATTGGTTAGCTTTGTTGTGAGTGTTGAGGATAGAGCGTATAAGACTAGAAAGCTAATTAAAGAGATAGTCATAAATGCATAGTCGTGGAAAGTGATTAATTCTTCTATAACAGGAGATGTAGCGTCTTGTAGACCTAGTTGAACTGGGTGGGCCATGTAAGATATATAGGGTTATAGCCTATGATTTGGTTTCGACAAAGCCATGAAATAGTTTTTCTAATATCTCATTGAAAAAGTTATAGGGGCTATAGGATTGGCTTGAAACCGGTTTTAGGGGGTTCGACTCCCTCCTTTTTCGCTCAGTTTAATATAGGCTGGTTCTTCAAATGTGTGGTAAGGCGGGGGACAGCCGTTTATTCATTCGAGGTTGGTGAGGGGTTGTTTGGTCATTGATACTTTGCGTTTTGAGGCGAAGGCTTCTCAGATCATGTAGATTATTAGGATCACTGCTACCAGTGAAATAAAGGAGCCAATGGACGATAGAATGTTTCATGTGGTATAGGCATCGGGGTAGTCAGAGTAGCGTCGGGGTATTCCAGATAGGCCAAGGAAGTGTTGTGGAAAAAAGGTTAAATTTACGCCTACGAATATAATGATAAAGTGGGCTTTGGCATAGGTTTGGTCTAACGTATAGCCTGAAAATAAAGGGAATCAGTGGACAAAGCCCCCTATAATGGCAAAGACAGCCCCTATTGACAGAACATAGTGGAAATGGGCGACAACATAGTATGTATCGTGTAGTACAATATCTAGTGATGAGTTTGCTAAGATAATGCCGGTAAGACCCCCTACGGTGAATAGAAAAATAAAGCCTAGGGCTCAAAGTATTGCGGCAGATCATTTGATATTACCCCCATGAAGTGTAGCAAGTCAGCTGAAAACTTTGACTCCAGTAGGAATTGCAATGATTATGGTAGCAGAGGTAAAGTAGGCTCGTGTGTCCACATCTATACCCACTGTAAATATATGGTGGGCCCATACAATAAATCCTAGGAACCCGATTGACATTATAGCCCAGGTCATACCTATATACCCGAATGGCTCTTTCTTTCCGGAGTAGTAGGTCACAATGTGGGAGACTATTCCGAATCCAGGGAGAATGAGGATGTAGACCTCAGGGTGGCCAAAGAATCAAAATAGATGTTGGTATAGGATGGGGTCTCCTCCTCCAGTAGGATCAAAGAAGGTAGTGTTGAGGTTGCGGTCTGTCAATAGTATTGTAATGCCGGCAGCTAAGACTGGTAGGGAGAGGAGTAGCAGGATTGCCGTGATTAGGACAGATCAGATAAACAATGGGGTTTGATACTGGGATATGGCGGGGGGCTTCATGTTGATAATGGTAGTGATGAAGTTGATAGCCCCTAGGATAGAGGAAACCCCTGCTAGGTGGAGGGAGAAAATAACTAAGTCTACGGAGGCCCCTGGGTGAGAGAGGTTTCCTGCTAAGGGGGGATATACTGTTCAACCTGTTCCGGCGCCAGCCTCGATTATGGTTGATGCCATTAGCAGCAGGAAAGAGGGGGGAAGGAGTCAGAAGCTTATATTGTTCAGACGGGGAAATGCTATGTCAGGAGCACCGATTATCAAGGGTACTAGTCAGTTCCCGAACCCCCCAATTATAATGGGTATAACTGTGAAGAAAATTATAACAAATGCATGGGCTGTTACAATGACATTATAGATATGGTCACTGCCTAGTAAACTACCGGGTTGACCTAATTCAGCTCGAATGAGAAGACTTAGAGCTGTACCCATGATTCCAGCTCATGCACCGAATAGTAGGTATAGAGTTCCGATGTCTTTATGGTTTGTTGAAAAGAGTCAACGATTAATGAACATGGGTGGAGGAAAGGTAAAATGGCTGAGTAAGCATTAGGCTGTAAACCTGAAGACAGAGGTCTGATCCTCTTTTTGCCAGCCCCGAGGTGATTTTCATGTTAAATTGCAAGTTTAAGGGAGCAGTTTTAAATTTCTGCCGGGGCTTCTCCCGCCTTTTTCCCTGCGGCGGGAGAAGTGGATCAAAGCCAGTTGATTAGGGTGTTTAGCTGTTAACTAAATTTTTATGGGTTTGAGTCCCATTGGTCTAGTAGGGGCTTAGCTTAATTAAAGTGGTTGATTTGCGTTCAATTGATGCAGAGTAGGTTTTTGCAGTCTCTATGTGTTTCAGAAATTAAGTGGTTTACTTACTAAGGGCTTTGAAGGCTCTTGGTCTTATTTAACCTAAATTTCTAAGGAATAGTTAGGATTAGGGGGGTGATTGGTAGTAGGAGAGTAGAAATGATGGTGAGTGTGGGGGTGAGGGGTATTGGTTTTGTGTTTTCAAGTTGTCAGTTCATTTTTGTGTTGTTGGGGGTGGGGAATAGTGATACTGAGACAGCGTAGGTTAGGCGTATGTAGAAGTATAGGTTAAGTAGGGTTATGGCGACTATGATGGAGGGGATGATAAAGTTGTTGTTTATCGCAAGTTCTTGAATAGATATTCATTTAGGTAGAAAGCCGGTTAGTGGAGGTAAACCTCCTAGGGATATAAGGGTGAATATTGTTAGTGGTATGAGTTGGGGTGATTTGTTTCAGGTAAGGGACAGTGTAAGGGTTGTGGTATTTGAGTTCAGATTGAGGAATAGGAATATGGTGGTTGTTAGGGCGATGTATGTGGTTAAGTAGAGGATTGTAATGGTTGGGTTGTATGTTAGCGTTATTATTATTCAGCCTATGTGAGTGATCGAGGAGTATCCTATAATTTTGCGTAGTTGTGTTTGGTTTAGGCCTCCTCAGCTGCCTGCTATAATAGATAGGGTTGAGAGGGTTATGAGGGCGTGGGTGTCGATTGATGGGTGAATTTGATATATAATCGAGATGGGGGCTAGTTTTTGTCATGTGAGGAGGAGTAGGCCGGGAATTAGGGGGGTTCCTTGGGTGACCTCTGGGATTCAAAAGTGGAAGGGGGCTATTCCTAGTTTTATGGCAAGGGCAGTTGTTATTATTAATGATGAGAGTTGATTGGTGGTACTTGTTATTATTCAGTGTCCTGACAGTAGGTTGTTGAGAGTAATTGCTATTATAAGAATTATGGATGCGGTGGATTGTATTAGGAAATATTTGGTAGCGGCTTCTGTGGAGCGGGGGTTTGTTTTTTTGATTAGAATTGGAATGAAGGCTAGTATGTTTATTTCTAGGCCTGCTCAGGCGAGAAATCAGTGTGAGCTCAGTAGTGTAGTGAGTGTGCCTGTGATTATTGTGGTGTAAATGGTGAGTTGGGCTAGGGGGTTAATTAGTACGGGAAGGGTGTGACCAACATTTTCGGGGTATGGGCCCGATAGCTTATTTAGCTGACCTTACTTTAGGATTGGGTGTGTAGGTAGCACGGAGAAGTTTGGATTCTCAGGGGTAGGTTCAATGCCTGCAATTTTAGAAATAAGAGGGTTGAAGCCTCTATTGTTTACTCTATCAAAGTAACTCTTTTGTCAGACATATTTCTAGGTTTGGGGGGGAATGCTGGAGACTGTAATGGGTGTTAGGATGTTTCATGTGAGAAATGCTAGTGTGAGTGGAAGGAAATTTTTTCATAGTAGGTGTATAAGTTGGTCGTAGCGGAATCGGGGGTATGTTGCTCGAGTTCATAGGAATAGAGAGGTTAGGAGGAGTGTTTTGGTGATAAAGTGTGTTGTGAATAGCTCTGGTGAGTGGGTGGGGTAGAATGTGCCTAGGAAGATTGTAGTTGTTAGGGCGTTTATTATAATGATGTTTATATATTCGGCTATAAAGAATAGGGCGAATGGACCTGCGGCGTATTCAATGTTAAAGCCTGATACCAGCTCTGATTCGCCTTCTATGAGATCGAAGGGGGTTCGGTTTGTTTCTGCTAGTGTGGAGGTGAATCATATTATGGCTAGAGGTCATGATGGTAGGAGGAGCCAGAGATGTTCTTGCGTTGTAATGAGTATATTAAGGTTAAATGAGCCGCTTGTTAGTAAGACTGATAGTAGGATAATAGCGAGGGTAACTTCATATGAAATTGTTTGAGCGACGGCTCGTAGGGCCCCAATTAGGGCGTAGTTTGAGTTTGATGCTCATCCTGATCATAGGATGGAGTGGACAGTTAGGCTGGATATAGCTAGAATGAATAAGAGTCCTAAGTTGAAATTGATTAGAGGGTTAGGTATGGGAAGGGGGGTTCATAGGAGGAGGGCAATGGAGAAGGCTAGGGCGGGTGCGATGGTGTAGAGTATAGTGGTGGATGTTGAGGGTTTTAGGGGTTCTTTGGTGAAGAGTTTTATTGCATCGGCGAAGGGTTGTAGTAGTCCGTAAGGGCCTACAGTGTTGGGTCCTTTGCGTAGTTGTATATAACCTAATAATTTTCGTTCAACAAGTGTAAGGAATGCTATAGCGGTTAGTGTGGACGCAACAAGGAGTAGAAGGTTTGCTGTAGTCATGGTGTTAAGAAGAGGGGTTGAACCTCTGGTTTTAAAATTTTAAATTTTATGCAATTGCCGGGCTCTGCCATCTTAACAAACCCTGTTCTTGGGTGGGATTTGTGGTGTTTTGTTAAATTAAGATTAGATCATTTATGGGGGGGGGGGCGCTATTGTGAAGTGGGCCCTATTTCTCTTGTCCTTTCGTACAGGGAGAAATGTTGAATAGATAGAAACCGACCTGGATTGCTCCGGTCTGAACTCAGATCACGTAGGACTTTAATCGTTGAACAAACGAACCCTTGATAGCTGCTGCACCATCAGGATGTCCTGATCCAACATCGAGGTCGTAAACTCTATTGTTGATATGGACTCTAGAATAGAATTGCGCTGTTATCCCTGGGGTAACTTGTTCCGTTGATCAAATTATTGGGTCAATTGCAAGTGTTAGTCTGCTTTGGCTTGTGTAGTCTTAGCATGGATTGTTCGGAGGTTTGACTGTGCTCCGAGGTCGCCCCAACCAAAATTTTTAGTACAGGTGTGAGGGTTTAAGGGCCTGTGGGTTTGTGTGATTTTTAGTTGTACTAATAAATTGAAGCTCCACAGGGTCTTCTCGTCTTATTAATTCATGCCCGTCTTTTCACGGGCAGGTCAATTTCACTGGTTGAAAGTAAGAGACAGTTAAACCCTCGTGATGCCATTCATGCGAGTCCCTATTTAAAGAACAAGTGATTATGCTACCTTTGCACGGTCAGGGTACCGCGGCCGTTAAACGTGTGTCACTGGGCAGGCGGTGCCTCTAATACTAGTAATGCTAGAGGTGATGTTTTTGGTAAACAGGCGGGGGTTAGTTTTGCCGAGTTCCTTTTACTTTTTATAACCTTCCTTAAGGCATGCCTGTGTTGGATTAACAGTGAAAGTAGTATTAGCTTGTTTGTGTTTGTTAATACTGAACTGTTAAGTATCGGTGAGGTTTTCGGTCTGACTTAGGCTTATGCGGTGGAGAAAGTATTCATGTTACTCATACTAACAGTATTGCTTCTATGAAATGATAGATTGATCCAATGTGAGATGAGGAGTTCAGTTATATGTTTGGTATTTTTCGGATGGTTAATGTTGAGCTTGAACGCTTTCTTAATTGATGGCTGCTTTTGGGCCAACTATGGTAGTTATGGTTTTTACTCTCTATGTAAGGTTTTTTCCTAGTGTCTAAAGAGCTGTCCCTCTTTGGACTAACAATTGAGTTTACAAAAGGATTAAGTGGTTCTGTAGGTAAGCTCAAGGTTGAACTAAGATTCTATCTTGGATAACCAGCTATCATCAGGCTCGGTAGGCTTGTCACCTCTACCCGTAAATCTTCCCACTATTTTGCTACATAGACGGGTGCGCTCTTTTAGCTGTTTTTGGGTAGCTCGTCTGATTTCGGGGTGTTTGACTTTAGTTCTCTTTGCGAAACTATTTCTAGTTAATCCATTATGCAAAAGGTACAGATGTTAGTTCTTGCTATTTCATGCTTGGGCAGTATTATTCTTTCCCTTACGGTACTGTATCTATAGCGCCGAGTTGAAATTTCTATCACCTATACTTTATGTGGGTGAATGGTTTGGTGTATGCTTGTTTAATATTAGTGTTGATTATGTTTGGGGCTAGTGTTAGCTCAAGGTAATCGAGTTGTACTGAGATCTTCCGGGTGTAGGCCGGATGCTTTGTGTTAAGCTATGCCTTGATTTATCCAAGCGCACCTTCCGGTACACTTACCGTGTTACGACTTATCCCCTCTATATAGGTATTAGGGTGTTTAGTTAATATAGTCCTTAAGTATATTTGAGGGGAGTGACGGGCGGTGTGTGCGTGCTTTATGGCCTCGTTCAATTAAGCACTCTATTCTTAATTTACTGCTAAATCCTCCTTAGACTGTCAGGTTTCATGAGAGTTATCGTGGGTTTTCTAGGATAGAAAATGTAGCCCATCTTTTTCCATCTCATAGGCTACACCTTGACCTAACGTTTTTGCGAAAGGGGCGCTTGCGCTCACTTTGTTGACCTTAATCAGGGTTTGCTGAAGATGGCGGTATATAGGCTGAGCAAGAGAGGGTAGGGTGGATCGGGGTTTATCGATTATGGGACAGGCTCCTCTAGGGGGGTGTGAAGCACCGCCAAGTCCTTTGAGTTTCAAGCGGTTGCTTGTAGTATTCTGGCGAGTAGCTTTGTTGGTTTAACTACTGAGGTTTAGGGCTAAGCATAGTGGGGTATCTAATCCCAGTTTGGGTCTTAGCTGTTGTGTATTCAGAGATTTTAAAGCCACTTTCGTAGTTTATCTTATGTTAGCTAGGATTTTACAGTTTAGGTGGGGTTTAGCTTTAATTAGGCTGGGTCTAAAACACTCTCTACGCCGGTTTTTATTGGCTTGGGTTAATCGTATGGCCGCGGTGGCTGGCACGAAATTGACCAACCCTTGGTGTAGCATAGCTTAGTTAAACTTTCGTTTATTGCTAAAGATTTGTCACTGCTGTTTCCCGTGGGGGTGTGGCTGAGCAAAGTGTTTTGAGCTGCATATGCGTGCTTGATACTCACTCCTCTTAGTCATGGTGATTTGTAGGGCGTCTTCACTGGGGCGGGGAGGCTTGCATGTGTAATCTTGCTAAAGGTCAATAGAAAGGCCAGGACCAAACCTATTTGTCTATGGGATGTGTGAATCCATCTAGGCATTTTCAGTGTCTTGCTTTGGGGATTTAAGCTACGTAGAC